GGCTATTGAATTAACTGAGCAGGCAGGTACAAAAGGAATTCAAGTACAAATTGCAGGGCGTATCGACGGAAAAGAAATTGCACGTGTCGAATGGATCAGAGAAGGTAGGGTTCCTCTACAAACCATTCGAGCCAAAATAGATTATTGTTCCTACGCAGTTCGAACTATCTATGGGGTATTAGGTATCAAAATTTGGATATTTGTAGACGAAGAATAATAAGCATTTACTTGACTTGTATTTAGTTCTATTTCTATTTAGTGATAAAAAAAATGAACAATTCTATAAGGTTGAATAAAAATTCAATTAATCATTTGATATAATTGCTATGCTTAGTGTGTGACTCGTTGGTTTTTTTAAGATTCGGATTAGGATTCAAAAAAAATGGAAAAACCCGTAATACGAACTAATAACTATAGAACTAATAACCAACTCATCGCTTCGCATTATCTGGATATAAAGAAAGAGCCAGTCAAAATATGATATATAAGTCATATCTTTGTAGCAACTGAAATCTTTTTTGCATAAACAAAAAAGAAAAACCAATCTGATTATGAGTTGTAAAGCAAGAAAAGTATACAGATAAATGGAAAGGTGAGAGAAAGATAGAACAAGAATATCAACGATATATGATTCCAATATGTACGGTCTATGAGTCATCTCATAAAAAGGAATGTAATAAAGCATCAATACTGATTGATCCCTAATTAGACATTAGACAAATACGTGGATAGAACCACAAATCAAGAGCCCCGAGCCAATAAAGACTGAGAGGGTTGACTCAAAAACAAATTTCATTAGGGGCTCCATTGTAGAATTCAGACCTAATCATTACTCGAGAGGTGGTGGGAACGACAGAACCTGTGAATGCATAAGATTCTATTGAAAACGAATCCTAATGATTCAGTGGGTAGGATGGCGGAACGAACCAGAATCGTTTTTTTTTTTTGAAAGGTCATGTCATAGACTAATCTTACAACTGAATGTTGAAAGAGTAAATATTCGCCCGCGAATTTTTTTTTAGAAATTTGAGTAAATTCGATATGATAATAAAAAGCAAAATAAAGATTCATTATAACATTCATTATACCTAAATGACATTATCTATAAATAGAATATGCGGTTAATTATATATCAAAAGAAAAAAATTATTAAATGAAATTTCAAAGAATCCCCCGATTCAGTATATTATTCACCATGTATTTTATTTTTAATCGTTTAATTCGCGAGGAGCTGGATGAGAAGAAATTCTCATGTCCGGTTCTGTAGTAGAGATGGGTGGAATTGATAAACAACCATCAACTATAACCCCAAAAGAACCAGATTCCGTAAACAACATAGAGGAAGAATGAAAGGAATGTCTTATCGAGGTAATCGTATTTGCTTTGGTAGATATGCTCTTCAAGCACTTGAACCCGCTTGGATCACGTCTAGACAAATAGAAGCGGGGCGGCGAGCAATGACACGAAATGCACGCCGCGGTGGAAAAATCTGGGTACGTATATTTCCAGACAAACCAGTTACAGTAAGACCTACAGAAACACGTATGGGTTCGGGGAAAGGATCTCCCGAATATTGGGTAGCTGTTGTTAAACCCGGCAGAATACTTTATGAAATGAGCGGAGTGGCAGAAAATATAGCCAGAAGGGCTATTTCAATAGCGGCATCAAAAATGCCTATACGAACTCAATTCATTCTTTCGGTATAGGATAGGAATGTAGAACAAAAGGAAAGAATTTTTTTGATAAAAAACAATTGTAGGTTTCTTGTTTTGTTTTGAACAAACAATATTTCTTTTTTTTTTCACCCTTTACATTGAAAAAGACAAAACCAATAAAAAAAAAGATATGATTCAACCTCAAACCCATTTGAACGTAGCGGATAACAGCGGGGCCCGAGAATTGATGTGTATTCGAATCATAGGAGCTAGTAATCGACGATATGCTCATATTGGTGACGTTATTGTTGCTGTAATCAAAGAAGCAGTACCAAATACACCTCTCGAAAGATCAGAAGTGATCCGAGCTGTAATTGTACGTACTTGTAAAGAACTCAAACGCGACAACGGTATGATAATACGATATGATGACAATGCTGCAGTTGTTATTGATCAAGAAGGAAATCCAAAGGGAACCCGAATTTTTGGCGCGATCCCCCGGGAATTAAGACAGTTAAATTTCACTAAAATAGTTTCATTAGCACCTGAAGTATTATAAGGGAATACCGTGATATAGTTTATAGTATTTGAATGAAATGGATTAATTTAAATTAAATTAGTAGATTGTTTGTATATCACGCATATACCTTTTTAAATTCATAAATATTTATGAATTCAGAAAAAAAGAAATAGAGCATGTTGATTATATCCAAATTCGGGGGCAACAATAATCTTAGTTTATCATGAGTAAAGACACTATTGCTGACATAATAACCTCTATACGAAATGCTGACATGAATGAAAAAAGAACAGTTCGAATACCATCTACTAACATGACTGAAAATATTGTTAAAATCCTTTTACGAGAAGGTTTTATTGAAAACGTGAGAAAACATCAGGAAAGCAATAAATATTTTTTGGTTTTAACCCTACGACATAGGAGAAATAGGAAAGGATCATATAGAACTGTTTTAAATTTAAAACGGATCAGCCGGCCCGGCCTACGAATTTATTCTAACTATCAACGAATTCCGAGAATTTTAGGCGGAATGGGGATTGTAATTCTTTCTACTTCTCGAGGGATAATGACAGACCGAGAGGCTCGAATAGAAGGAATCGGCGGGGAAATTTTGTGTTATATATGGTAATCTTTCTGATAGCCGAATTATATGCGGAACTTTCATATTTGTGAAAAAAAAAAAGAGTAAAGGGTAGGTTTCTAATATTATGCCTCTTTGATTAGTTGATGCTTCAAAGCCGTTTTATTTACCTGGAATGAAAGAACAAAAACGGATTCGCGAGGGTTTAATTACTGAACTACGTCCCAACGGTATGTATGTTTCGAGTTCGTTTAGATAACGAAAATCCGATTCTGGGTTTTGCTTCGGGAAAGGTTCAACGTAATTTTATACGTATACTACCAGTAAATAGAATAAAAATTGTGGTAAGTTCTTATGATTCAACTAAAGGGCATATAATTTGTATATTCATTTGTATATTCAAAAGTAAAGACTCAAATAATTAGGTGGTTTTTTGATTTCAACATTCTTTCGTAGGGATACAATTCGAAGTTAAAAATTTTAAGAAACTTATTTTCTTCCAATTAAGTAGATTCCGAATTAAGAAAAGGAGTGAGAAATATGAAAATAAGGGCCTCCGTTCGTAAAATTTGTGAAAAATGTCGATTGATCCGTAGGCGGGGACGAATTATAGTAATTTGTTCCAACCCGAGACATAAACAAAGACAAGGATAATCTTTTTAAACCAAAAAGGACTCAAAAAATCTAAAGGACCTGATGTACAGATGTACAAAAAATCAGTAAAAAAAAATCAGTAAAAAAACCAGGATCTGTTTTGACATGAAATGGATATATCCATATATCTCTGACTTATATTTATGAGATGGTAAAATATGGCAAAACCTATACAAAAAATTGGTTCACGTAGAAATAGACGTATTGGTTCACGTAAGAATGCGCGTAGAATACCAAAGGGAGTTATTCATGTTCAAGCAAGTTTCAACAATACCATTGTGACTGTTACAGATGTACGGGGTCGAGTAATTTCTTGGTCCTCCGCCGGTACTTGTGGATTCAAGGGTACAAGAAGAGGGACACCATTTGCCGCTCAAACCGCAGCGGGAAATGCTATTCGTACAGTGGTGGATCAAGGTATGCAACGAGCAGAAGTCATGATAAAAGGCCCGGGTCTCGGGAGAGATGCGGCATTAAGAGCTATTCGTAGAAGTGGTATACTATTAAGTTTCATACGGGATGTAACCCCTATGCCACATAATGGCTGCAGGCCCCCCAAAAAAAGACGTGTGTAAACATTGAAGAGATTTCAAGAGAAATAAATAATTCAATGATTTGATCAAATAATATTACTATGGTTCGAGAGAAAGTAACAGTATCTACTCGGACACTACAGTGGAAGTGTGTTGAATCAAGAGCAGACAGTAAGCGTCTTTATTATGGACGCTTTATTCTGGCCCCACTTATGAAAGGCCAAGCCGATACAATAGGCATCGCGATGCGAAGAGCTTTACTCGGAGAAATAGAAGGAACATGTATTACACGTGCAAGATCTGAGAAAATACCACACGAATATTCTACCATCGTAGGTATTCAAGAATCTGTACATGAAATTTTAATGAATTTGAAAGAAATTGTATTGAGAAGTAATCTGTATGGAACTCGTAATGCGTCTATTTGTGTCAAGGGTCCTGGGTATGTAACTGCTCAAGACATCATTTTACCGCCCTCTGTAGAAATCGTTGATAATACACAGCATATAGCTAACCTAACAGAACCAATTAATTTGTGTATTCAATTACAAATCGAGAGGAATCGTGGATATCGTATAAAAACGCCAAATAACTTTCAAGACGGCAGTTATCCTATAGATGCTGTATTCATGCCCGTTCGAAATGCGAATCATAGTATTCATTCTTATGTGAATGGGAATGAAAAACAAGAGATACTCTTTATCGAAATATGGACAAATGGAAGTTTAACTCCTAAAGAAGCACTTCATGAAGCCTCCCGAAATTTGATTGATTTATTTATTCCCTTTTTACATGCCGAAGAAGAAAATTTCCATTTCGAAAACAATCAACACAAAGTGACTTTACCCCTTTTTACTTTTCATGATAAATTTGCTAATCCAAGGAAAAGTAAAACAGAAATCACATTGAAATATATTTTTATTGACCAATCAGAACTGCCCCCGAGGGTCTATAATTGCCTCAAACGGTCCAACATACATACATTATTGGACCTTTTGAATAACAGTCAAGAAGATCTTATAAAAATGAAACATTTGCGCATAGAAGATGTAAAACAT